AATGAACAAGAATACTTGCCAAAAAGGTATGATCCTTTTTTGAATGGACCTTATCGAGGAACAATAAAAAAATGGGATTCACGTGCAATCATGAACGATTTAAGAACTTCCACAGCGAATTCCGTAGAAATGTTTTGGATAAATAAGATTCATGGTCTCTTTCATAATGATTCTCGAGAATTAGAACATCAAAAGAATACGTTTGGCTTTAGCGGGAAATTTTTATTGAATTCGATTGGGAATTCCTTAACCTCAATCGATGAATTATCTTTTGAACACGCACGACGAATTGATTCAGAAAGTAAAGCAAAATCTTTGAAATTTATATTCGATGTAATTTCAACTGATCCAAACGATCTAACAACAATTAGAAGGAAATCTATTGGAATGGAAGAAATCAGTAAAAGGGTTTCTCGTTGGTCATACAAATTGACAGACGATTTAGAAGAAGAGGAAGAAGAAAATGAAGAAGAATCGACGGAAGATCCCGAAATTCGTTCAAGAAAAGGCAAACGCGTGGTTATTTTTACTGATAACGGTCAGAGTACTAATTCCAGTACTAGTAATAATAATACTAGTAATAATAGCACTAATGATGAAGAAGAGGAAGTGGCTTTAATACGTTACTCACAACAATCGGATTTTCGCCGGGGTATAATCAAAGGATCCATGCGTGCTCAAAGACGTAAAACAGTTATTTGGGAAATGTTTCAAGCAAATGTGCATTCTCCACTTTTTTTTGATCGCATAGACAAAATCTTTTTTTTTTCGTTTTTTGATATCTCTAAAATGATTAATCACATTTTTAGGAATTGGGTAGGAGAAAACCCAAAATTGCAAATTTCTTATTTTGAGGAGGAAGAGACAAAAGAAAAGGAGAAAACAAACGAGGAGAAAGAAGAAGAAAATGAACGAATAGCAATATCAGAAGCTTGGGATACCTTTATATTTACTCAAGCAATAAGAGGTTTCATGTTAGTAACCCAATCTTTTCTTAGAAAATACGTTATATTACCCTTATTGATAATAGCTAAAAATATTGGTCGTATGTTATTATTGCAATTCCCCGAATGGTACGAGGATTTGAAGGAATGGAATAAAGAAATGCATGTTAAATGTACCTATAATGGCGTTCAATTATCAGAAACAGAATTTCCCCAAAATTGGTTAACAGACGGTATTCAGATAAAGATTCTATTTCCTTTCTGTCTGAAACCTTGGCGAAGATCTAAAGTACGATCTCATCATAGAGATAGAGATCAGAAAATAAGGAAAAAGGAGAAAAAAGACAATTTTTGTTTTTTAACAGTCTGGGGAAGGGAAGCGGAACTACCTTTTGGGTCTCCCCGAAAACGACCTTCTTTTTTTGAACCCGTTTTTAACGAACTCGAAAAAAAAACGAGAAAAGCGAAAAGGCAATTTTTTCAAGTTATAAGGGTTTTCAAAGAAAGAAGAAAAGGTTTTCTAAAAGTAAAAGTTTCAAAAGAAAAAACAAGAATAGTTCTAGTTATAAACCTAATAATGAAAGAACTTGAAAAAGTAAATCCCATTTTATTATTGAAATTGAGAAAGGTAAAAGTATATGAATCGAATGAAAACGAAAAAGATTCCAATATAAATAATAAGATTATCCGAGAATCGACCATTAAAATTCGATCTGCGAATTGTGTAAATGGAAATTATTCACTCATAGAAACAAAAATGAAAGATCTTGCTAATAAGACAATCACAATTAGGACTCAAATAGAAGGAATCACAAAAGGCAAGAAAAAAATAGTTCGAGCTTGTGATGATAAAAGATCGGAATCAAAGAAGGATATTTGGCAAATATTCAAAAGAAAAAATATCCGAGTAATACGTAAATCACATTATTTTATGAAATCTTTCGTTGAAAAAATATACATGGATATATTACTATGTATCATTAAGATTCCAAGGATCAATGCACAACTTTTCTTTGAATCAACAAAAAAAATTATCAACAAATCCATTTTCAACGCTGAAACAAATCAAGAAGGAATTGAGAAAACAAATAAAAATACAATGAACTTTATTTCGACTATAAAGAATCCGTTTTATAATTTTTCTAATACTAATATTAGTAATCAAAATATTAGGAATAATAATTGTGACTTATCTTCTTTGTCTCAAGCCTATGTATTTTACAAATTATCACAAAATCAATTACTTAACAAGTATCATTTGAAATCTGTACTTCAATATCACCACACCTATCCTTTTCTTAGGGATATAATCAAGAATTATTGTACGACACGAGGAATATTTGATTCCAAATCAAGGCAAAAAAAAATCCATAAGTCTGGAATGAATAAATGGAAAAATTGGTTAAGGGGTCATTATCAATACAATTTATCTCATACCAAGTGGGATCACTTAGTACCGAAAAAATGGCGAAATAGAGTCAATCAATGTCGTACGATTCAAAAGAAAGACTCAATGAAATTAGATTTATATAAAAAAGAAAAAGACCAATTAATTCATTACACGAAACAAAATTACTATGCAGTGGACTCATCGATAAGTCAAAAAGAAAAATGGAAAAAACATTACGGATATGATCTTTTGTCATATAAATATATAAATTATGGGAATAGTAAGGACTCGTATATTTCTGGATCAACATTACAAGTAGAGGACAAAAAAATTCCATATAATTTCAATACAAATACACTGAAATCCGAATCATTTTATAGATTGATAAGTATATCTATTAGTGATTATCTAGAAAAAAGATCTATTATTGATATGGACAAAAATATGGATAGAAAATTTTTTGATTGTAGAATTCTCCATTTTTGTCTTAGAAATAATATCGATATTGAGACCTGGGCCAATACGCATACCGGCACCAAGATTCATAAAAATGCTAAAACGGAAACTCCAAATTCTAAAAAATTGGAAAAAAAGGATCCTTTTTCTTTTACGATTCATCACAAAATCAACCCATCCAATCAAAAAAATATTTTTTTTGATTGGATAGGAATGAATCAAGAAAGGTTATATCATACCATATCAAATTTAGAACCTTGGTTTTTCCCAGAATTTGTACTACTTTTTGATGTGTATAAGATTAACCCGTGGATCATACCAATAAAATTACTTATTTTTCATTTTAATTTTAATTTCTATGAAAAAAATATTAGTCAAAATGAAAAGATCGACGTAAATAAAAAAAAAAATATTTCTATATTAGCTAATCAAAAAGAATATCTTGAATTAGAAAATTCCAACCAAAAAAAAAACAAACAACAAGGTCAAGGAGATTTTGTATCAGATCTACGAAAACAAAACAAAAAGAAAAATCTTGAAGAAGATTACACGGGAGCAGACATTAAAAAAGGTAGAAAGAAAAAACAATTCAAGAGCAAGAAAGACGCAGAACTGGATTTCTTCCTGAAAAAATATTTGATTTTTCAATTAAGGTGGGATGATTCCTTGAATCAAAGAATGATCAATAATATCAAGGTATATTGTCTCCTACTTAGACTGATAGATCCAAGAGAAATTGCTATATCCTCAATTCAAAGAGGAGAGATGCATCTGGATGTAATGTTGATTCAGAAAGACCTAACTCTTACAGAATTGATAAAAAGAGGAATATTTATTATCGAACCAATTCGTTTATCTATGAAAAAGGATGGAAAATCTATTATATATCAAACCATAGGTATTTCATTGGTTGATAAGAATAAGCGCCGAACTAATGGAAAATGCATAATAAAAAGTGGATATGTTGAAAAAAAGAATTTTGATGGATCCATTGCACAACACAGCAATATGCTTGTGAATAGAAACAGAAATAATTTTTATTTCCTTGTTCCCGAAAATATTCTATCTCCCAGACGTCGTAGAGAATTTAGAATTTTAATTTGTTTCAATTCCCGGAATTGGAATGTTGTGAATCGAAATCCACTATTTTGCAATCAAAACAACATAAAAAACTGGGGACAATTTTTAAACGGGGAAAAGCATCTTAATACAGATGCAAATAAATTCATTAAATTCAAATCGTTTCTTTGGCCCAATTATCGATTAGAAGATTTAGCTTGTATGAATCGTTATTGGTTTGATACCAATAACGGTAGTCATTTCAGTATGTCAAGAATACATATGTATCCACGATTCAGAATTAGTTAATAGTATATTTCCTATATATCTATCGCATGCCATATTCGGTGGATAAAAACCGAAAGATATACACATACACCATGTTACATTCTGATAAATGTATCATCCCTTTCTATCCAAATCAAATTACAAATTTGATTTGGATAAATTTGGATAAAATTAATATAAATTTAAAGTAGTGTATATGAAGAAATCAAAATTTTTTTGTACTAGATTCAAATAACTGGAACTAACTGGTATAATAATAATTATTATTTTTCCTGATCGGTAAAATCCACGGAAAAGAAAAAAATAGAAAAATTGGTTTTTTATGGTCAAAAATTCATTCATCTTAGCTATTCGACAAGAAAAAGAAAAAAATTGCGGATCTGTTGAATTTCAAGTATTCAGTTTTACGGATAAGATACGGAGACTCACTTCACATTTGGAATTACATAAAAGAGATTTTTTATCACAAAGGGGCCTACGGAAAATTCTGGGAAAACGTCAACGGCTACTGGATTATTTGTCAAAGAAAAATAGAGTACGTTATAAGAAATTAATTGGTCAATTAGGTATTCGGGAGTCAAAAACTCGTTAATTTTAAGGTTGGTTTGAATTTTTTTCTTTAGTTATTAGTAGTTATTAAATTTTTAATTTTTATGAACTTCGTTTGATAAATTCATGGAATAATGAATTAAGGAAGAAAAGATATGACTGTACCGGCTACAAGAAAAGATCTCATGATAGTTAATATGGGTCCTCATCACCCATCAATGCATGGTGTTCTTCGACTGATCGTTACTCTTGATGGTGAAGATGTTATTGACTGTGAACCCGTATTGGGTTATTTACACAGAGGGATGGAAAAAATAGCAGAAAATCGAACAATTATACAATATTTGCCTTATGTAACACGGTGGGATTATTTAGCCACTATGTTCACAGAAGCAATAACAGTAAATGCACCAGAACGATTGGAAAGTGTTCAAGTACCTAAAAGAGCCAGTTACATTAGAGTCATTATGCTGGAATTGAGCCGTATAGCTTCTCATTTATTATGGCTTGGGCCCTTTATGGCGGATATCGGCGCACAGACTCCCTTTTTCTATATTTTCAGAGAAAGGGAATTGTTATATGATCTATTCGAAGCTGCTACGGGTATGCGAATGATGCATAATTATTTCCGTATTGGGGGGGTTGCTGCTGATCTGCCTTATGGCTGGATAGATAAATGTTTGGATTTCTGTGATTATTCTTTAACAGGAATTGCTGAATATCAAAAACTTATTACACGGAATCCCATTTTTTTGGAACGAGTTGAAGGAGTGGGCATTATTGGTGGAGAAGAAGCAATAAATTGGGGTTTATCAGGGCCGATGTTACGTGCTTCTGGAATACAATGGGATCTTCGTAAAGTTGATAGTTATGAGTGTTACAATAAATTCGATTGGGAAGTCCAATGGCAAAAAGAAGGAGATTCACTAGCTCGTTATTTAGTCCGAATCGGTGAAATGAAGGAATCTATAAAAATTATTCAACAGGCTCTAGAAGGAATTCCTGGGGGACCCTATGAAAATTTAGAAGTCCGGCGCTTTGATAGAGCAAAAAATGCCGAATGGACTAATTTTGAATATAGATTTATTACTAAAAAACTTTCACCCAATTTTGAATTGTCGAAACAAGAACTTTATGTAAGAGTAGAAGCCCCAAAAGGAGAATTAGGAATTTATTTGATAGGAGATAGTAGTGTTTTCCCCTGGAGATGGAAAATTCGCCCACCTGGTTTTGTCAATTTGCAAATTCTCCCTCAATTAGTTAAAAGAATGAAATTGGCCGATATCATGACGATACTAGGTAGTATAGATATCATTATGGGAGAAGTTGATCGTTGAAATGATAATTGATACGACAGAAGTAGAAGTACAAGCTATCAATTCTTTTTCTAGATTGGAATCCTTAAAAGAAGTTTATGGACTCATATGGATCTTTGTTCCCATTTTCACCCTTCTATTAGGAATCACAATAGGGGTCCTAGTAATTGTGTGGTTAGAAAGAGAAATATCCGCAGCAATACAACAACGTATTGGGCCTGAATATGCCGGTCCGTTGGGGATTCTTCAAGCTCTAGCAGATGGGACCAAATTACTTTTTAAAGAGGACCTACTTCCATCTAGAGGAGATATTCGTTTGTTTAGCGTGGGACCGTCTATAGCGGTCATATCAGTTCTACTAAGTTATTTAGTAATTCCTTTTGGATATCGCCTTATTTTAGCCGATCTCAGTATAGGTGTTTTTTTATGGATCTCCATTTCAAGTATTGCTCCTATTGGACTTCTTATGTCAGGATATGGATCGAACAATAAATATTCCTTTTTAGGTGGTCTACGGGCTGCTGCTCAATCTATTAGTTATGAAATACCATTAACTCTATGTGTATTATCAATATCTCTACGTGTGATTCGTTGGAACATTATTATTTTCCCTTCTCTCTAGAAATAAAGTAAGGAGGTTGAATATATTGAATGGATATTTTCATTTTTTATTCATCATTAGGGTTGATGAGTTAAACTAGATAGTTATATGAGTAAAATCAAACTGCTTAGAAATTTGCAGTAAGAAGAGAAAATCTCATTCCCTATGTACAAGAATATAAACTGTTTACCCCAAGATTAAGATTCTTTGACTAATTCTCATATCTTGAAGCGGGTACAAAAGATCAACGTATGGGGGTTCTACTACTTTTTTATATGTATTACCATACGGGGGATCAATAAAAAATCAGTGAACAGTTAGGAACACCAAGGTACACAAAAGATTAGTAATGGAGATAATATAAGGTATCAGGTATTTTTATATAAAACTTTGGATAAAACGAATCATAATGGGGACTTTAAGTTGGTAGAAATGACCAAGCAGTACTTCCCCACGATTCCGATCTAGAGTATGCTCCTATTCACTGATTAAAGAAATGACTATCAAAAACGAATTAATCCTTTATTTTTTTTTTCAGAGTACCCTCCCTCTGAGAAAGAAGAACAGGAACAAAAGAAATAGAATTCCAAAATAGAATGAGAAAAATGAATAAATAATAATGCAAAAGATCTTTATTTATTATTTTCCCCATCCATATCTATACATAATATATAGAATTCTTATCATGAATTTGGAATAAATACCCAATTCTTTCTTTATAGTTATTGATAGAACATATTTATTGATATAACGAGTATTTTATTAAAAGATTAAGTTATTACCAAACAAAGAGAAATTCAAATTGTAATGGATAAGATCAATTCGGAAGCACCTTTTCCATTTGAGCAGACGGAATTTCATTGGTCTAATTTTTGGCTTCCCGATGTATATTTACCATCCAAATAAGGATGGAGATAATATCGAGCAAGTCCTTACATTTATTTGTGGCCATAGAGGAGCCGTATGAAGCCGAGGTCTCATGTACGGTTTTGAAATAGCGATGCGAGCAGTGATGTTATTATCGACTATGATTATCTAACAGTTTAAGTACAGTTGATATAGTTGAGGCGCAGTCAAAATATGGATTTTTGGGGTGGAATCTGTGGCGTCAGCCTATCGGGTTTGTTGTTTTTCTAATTTCTTCTCTAGCAGAATGTGAAAGATTACCCTTCGATTTACCAGAAGCAGAGGAAGAATTAGTAGCAGGTTATCAAACAGAATATTCAGGTATCAAATACGCTTTATTTTACCTTGCTTCTTACCTAAATTTATTAGTTTCTTCATTATTTATAACAGTTCTTTACTTAGGTGGGTGGAATTTCTCTATTCCGTATATATCTATTCCTGAACTTTTCGGAATAAATCAAATGGATGGAGTCTTTGGAACGACAATTGGGATATTTATTACATTAGCTAAAGCTTATTTGTTTCTGTTCATTCCTATCGCAGCAAGATGGACTTTACCTAGAATGAGAATGGACCAGTTATTAAATCTTGGATGGAAATTTCTTTTACCTATTTCCCTGGGTAATCTATTATTGACAACTTCTTCCCAACTTGTTTCACTATAAATACTATAAAATAAAATAATAGAATAAGATAACGATATTCTAGATTCATAATCGATCTCAAACAAGAGAAAGAAACATCAATTTATTCACGGAGATCCACAATATGTTCCCTATGGTGACCGGGTTCATAAATTATGGTCAACAAACAATACGAGCAGCAAGGTACATTGGTCAAAGTTTCATAATTACCTTATCCCATACAAATCGTTTACCTGTAACTATTCAATATCCTTATGAAAAATCGATCACATCGGAGCGTTTCCGTGGTCGAATCCACTTTGAATTTGATAAATGTATTGCTTGTGAAGTATGTGTTCGTGTATGTCCCATAGATCTACCCGTTGTTGATTGGAAATTTGAAAAAAATATTAAAAAGAAACAATTGCTTAATTATAGTATTGATTTTGGGGTCTGTATATTTTGTGGTAACTGTGTCGAGTATTGTCCAACAAACTGTTTATCAATGACTGAAGAATATGAACTTTCTACTTATGATCGTCACGAATTGAATTATAATCAAATTGCTTTGGGTCGGTTACCAATGCCAGTAATTGGAGATTACACAATTCAAACAGTTATGAATTCGACTCAAATCAAAATAGACAAGGATAACCTCCTTGATTCAAGAACGGTTACTGATTACTAAGATTTCCTTTTGATATAAAGGATCCAAGCCCCCTTTTTTTGTTGGTCAGAAATTACAAATAATAACTATTGATTGTTGAGAATCACTCTTTGTTTTAAACTGAGAATATGGTTTAGTGATGATTTTCAAATAGAAAATTCCAACTATTCTTTTCTTTTTTCTTTTAGATAAAAATAGAAAATAGATAAAAAGGAAAGTAGGATTGGCCAATAACTTTAATAACTTTATCTATATCTACTACATTAATCCATATTAAGATTGAATTCAATTAGGAACTCATCATATACAAGAAAAAAAAAATAAAGGTAACACCCTTTTCTTTCCTGGACTATTTAGTAAGGTCATGAAATATTTCGACTTATTTATCTGTTATACATAATGGATTTACCTGGACCAATACACGATATACTTGTAGTATTTCTGGGATTAGTTCTTATATTAGGAGGTCTAGGAGTCGTATTATTTACCAATCCAATTTATTCTGCCTTTTCGTTGGGATTGGTTCTTGTTTGTATATCCTTATTCTATATTCTATCAAACTCCTATTTTGTAGCTGCCGCACAGCTCCTTATTTATGTAGGAGCCATAAATGTCTTAATCATATTTGCTGTTATGTTTATGAATGGTTCAGAATATTCGAACGATTCCTATTTTTGGACTGTTGGAGATGGAGTCACTTCACTGGTTTGTATAAGTATTCTTTTTTCACTAATTACTACTATCTTAGATACGTCATGGTACGGAATTATTTGGACTACAAGATCAAATCAGATTATAGAACAGGACCTTATTAGTAACGTTCAACAAATTGGAATTCATTTATCAACCGATTTTTATCTTCCGTTTGAACTCATTTCCATAATTCTTTTAGTTTCTTTGATAGGTGCAATTACTATGGCTCGTCAATAAGAAATCCTTATAATTCATACAATTATTAGAAATTAGAAATCCAATGAAAAAGGAAAGGTTTTTCATTTAATCTACTGCTGATACCCTCTTTTTTCTGTAATTACTCGATTCTGGTCAATCAAATAGGTTGAATTGTTGTTCATATTGAAATGAATCGAGATTCATGAGGAGTTAGCCAATGATGTTTGAACATATACTTTTTTTGAGCGTCTACTTATTTTCTATCGGTATCTATGGATTGATCACAAGTCGAAACATGGTTAGAGCACTTATGTGTCTTGAGCTTATACTAAATTCGGTTAATATAAATCTCGTAACATTTTCTAATATATTTGATAGTCGCCAATTAAAAGGAGACATTTTCTCAATCTTTGTTATAGCCATTGCGGCTGCGGAAGCAGCTATTGGGCTAGCTATTGTTTCGTCGATTTATCGTAACAGAAAATCAACTCGTATCAATCAATCAAATTTGTTGAATAATTAGTCATAACTATCATATAAATATAAATAAAGACATAAATAATATAATAAAATAATATAAATAAAATATAGATATAAATTATTTCATTTTTTATTCTTTATTTTTATAGTAATATGTATAGTAATATATTTTTATATTACTATTGAAATATTGATGATCTGTTGGCCAATGTCAATGTGAAGTCATATGTGTGACTTGTATAATCATGGTTGTTGAAACGGAAATCAAAGTCTCTTGGTCCTTTCTCATGAACAGATTTAGAAATATATTGATTTTTAACATTAGATTTTTTTGATAAACCATTGATTCGTCTGGTGTCTACAATACAATATAAATATATAATTCATTTCCTCCTGATTTTACTTTACCAGATCGAAAATTTTTTATGTTCAAAACTGGAATTTATAGACCCAATGTCACATTCAGTAAAAATTTATGATACATGTATAGGGTGTACTCAATGTGTACGAGCTTGCCCCACAGATGTATTGGAAATGATACCTTGGGACGGATGTAAAGCTAAGCAAATTGCTTCCGCGCCAAGAACCGAGGACTGTGTAGGTTGTAAGAGATGTGAATCCGCTTGTCCAACAGATTTTTTGAGTGTCCGCGTTTATTTATGGCATGAAACAACTCGCAGCATGGGTCTATCTTATTGATACGTTATAAAAAACTCCACTTGAATCATTTGATTCCTTTTTACCGACAAAAACCCGTGCTCGGAATAATATATTTTCTCGAGTACGGGTTTTTTGGTCAAAATGCATCTTGTCTTTATCACGAGTTATTTCCCTTGGTTAACACTACTTGTAGTTTTGCCGATATTCGCGGGTTCTTCAATTTTCTTTCTTCCTCATAGGGGGAATAAGGTATTTAGGTGGTATCCTATATGTATATGCTTATTAGAACTCCTTCTAACAACCTATGTGTTCTGTTATCATTTCCAACTGGATGATCCATTAATTCAATTGGAGGAGGATTTTAAATGGATAAATATTTTTGATTTTCACTGGAGACTGGGAATCGATGGACTTTCCATAGGACCCATTTTACTGACAGGATTTATCACTACTTTAGCCACTTTAGCAGCTTGGCCTGTTACTCGAAATTCGCAATTGTTCTATTTCCTGATGTTAGCAATGTACAGTGGTCAAATAGGATTATTTTCTTCTCGAGACCTTTTACTTTTTTTTCTCATGTGGGAGTTAGAATTAATTCCTGTTTACTTACTTTTATCCATGTGGGGAGGAAAGAAACGTTTGTACTCAGCTACAAAGTTTATTTTGTACACTGCGGGGGGTTCCATTTTTATTTTAATAGGAGTTCTAGGTATGGGTTTATATGGTTCCAATGAACCGATATTGGATTTTGAAAGATTAGCTAATCAGTCATATCCTGTGACATTAGAAATAATATTATATTTGGGCTTCCTTATTGCTTATGCTGTCAAATCGCCGATTATACCCCTACATACATGGCTACCAGATACCCATGGGGAAGCACATTACAGTACATGTATGCTTCTAGCTGGAATCTTATTAAAAATGGGGGCATATGGATTGATTCGGATCAATATGGAATTATTACCGCACGCCCACTCTATATTTTCTCCCTGGTTGGTGATAATAGGGACAATACAAATAATCTATGCAGCTTCAACCTCTCTTGGTCAATGCAATTTAAAAAAGAGAATAGCCTATTCTTCTGTATCTCACATGGGTTTCATAATTATAGGAATTGGTTCTATAACCGACATGGGACTCAACGGAGCCATTTTACAAATACTCTCTCATGGATTTATTGGTGCTGCACTTTTTTTCTTGGTAGGAACGAGTTGTGATAGAATACGTCTTGTTTATCTCGACGAAATGGGGGGGATATCCATCCCAATGCCAAAAATATTTACCATGTTTAGTAGTTTCTCAATGGCTTCTCTTGCATTGCCAGGAATGAGTGGTTTTGTTGCAGAATTAGTAGTATTTTTTGGAATAATTACCAGTCCAAAATATCTTTTAATGCCCAAAATACTAATTACCTTTGTAATGGCAATTGGAATGATATTAACTCCTATTTATTTATTATCTATGTTACGTCAGATGTTTTATGGATACAAACTATTCAATGTTCCAAACTCCAATTTTGTGGATTCTGGACCACGAGAACTATTTGTTTCAATCTGTATCTTTTTACCCGTAATAGGGATTGGTATTTATCCTGATTTTGTTCTTTCGCTATCAGTTGACAAGGTACAAGCTATCCTATCTAATTATTTTCATAGATAGTTTTCATTAATCAGATAGAAAACAAAGTCTTAGAATTTTTAATTTTAAGATTTTTGAGCTGTACAACACAAAAAAATAAAGTGAATTAGAATTTTCTAATTCTAATAAGATATATTCCGAGTTTTTGAGAACCATTTGAATCAAGGAATCATTCAAATGGTTCTCAAAAACCTGCACAAACTTTATATTACGTATAGTACGATGTTATTATGTATTCCTCATGGAATTTATTCAATTAGATGTTAATGTGAATGAACCATAACTATGTAGACCTATTCCTAATAGATTGATCCCAAAATAGCATATCCAAATTATAAGAAATCCTATAGACGCTACAAGTGACGAATTCGTACCTTGCAAACTTTGATTTGTTCTAGTATGTGAATAAATCGCGAATATGGTCCAAGTAATAAATGCCCAAGTTTCTTTGGGGTCCCAATTCCAATAAGATCCCCATGCCTCGTTAGCCCATACTGCTCCAGAAAGAATACCTATGGTTAAAAAGGTAAACCCTAAACTAATGACACGATAACTCCAATAATCCAAACGCTGAGTTAATTGATATTTGTAATAATTTCGAAATGGAACAAAAGAAGTGTGTTTAAAATTAAAAACATTTTTTTTTTTGTTCAAGTATTCGATTTTGTCAAAGAAAAATGACTTAATCTTAATTAAGAAAATTTTTCTTTGACAAAAAATATCGATGTTTTTACGAAATGTAATGACTAGAAAAGCGACTGATAATAACGACCCACATAAAAGAGCTGCATAGCTCAATAACATCATACTTACGTGCATCATTAACCACTGAGATTGTAGAGCAGGTACTAATCTTAACGATTGATGCATTTCACTTGAAAGACCCGATGTGGCGAAACCTTGGGTAAAAATGGCACTTGGGGCGGTTATTGCGCTTAAATCATTTTTATGATTCCATATCTTGGAAATTAGATGAATAATGGAAAAACTCCACGAAAGGAAGATTAAAGACTCGTATAAATTACTTAATGGAAAATGTCTCGAAGAAATCCAACGAGTAACTAATAATCCTGTTATAGAAAAAAAAGTAACTATCATTCCTTTTTCCGACGAATCACGCAACCCTATGATTTCGTGTACTAATAGGGTCATCAAATGAATCGTAATCACAATTGAAATGATCGAAAAAGAGAGATGAGTTAATATATGTTCTAAAGTCACAAATATCATACATAAAAAAGGTCCCATTACAGAATGGAAATCGGGAATTAAATACATTATAGGATCCATTGTATCTTTTTTACAGTATGCCGCCACTCGGACTCGAACCGAGATGCTCTAGCACTGCTTCCTAAGAGCAGCGTGTCTACCGATTTCACCATAGCGGCTTACTTGAAATAATAATAATCAATTCATGTTGAATCGTCTAGATCTAGATTCAAGGATTCAATATAGTTTAGGAAATATTAGAACTGATAAATAAGAGCTCTTTTAAATTCATCTTTGAATTTTCCATAATTTTTACTTAGGTTAGTATCATCGTAGGTTCAGTTTTAAGAATCAACTTTTACGTACTATCTGTATATTAATATTAAGTTCTCCCGGAACACTTGTAACTTGAAATAAAAATTTTGTTTTCAGTCGAAACAGAAACTAAGAATTGTGAATTGTCCTCTTTTTCTATTTTTTATTTATTTTGAATTGAATCCACGAAATCAGATAAATGAAAAACAAATTGTCAAAGAGATTTTTTTTCTAAACGAACAAAAAAAAAATAAATAGGATTTCATATGTATCATAATTCAATTACAAAATTGAAGTAATTTTTCTAACAATTTTGATACTTTTCTTAGTATCATTAAGTATTAATTAATTAATTTAAATATATAATATAAAATTCATATAATACTTTTTGTTGTTTGTTGTGTACATAATTTCTAAATAAAATTATGATAATATTTATGAAACCAACTTGGTCTTGAGTTAGGCATATAATAAAACAAAAGAGTTTCAGCATCCATCACAATTTTCTTTTCACAACGGAAAAATAGAATGAACAAAGATTTTTCCATTGTGAAAAGAAAATGAATAGGAAAAAAACATCTCACGAATTAATAAATAGATTCTAATAAAAACTAGAATGAAAAAAAAGATAATGATACTTAGAACCGACAGATAGAGAAATTCTTATTCTACATATCATAGCAGCTAGTTCTAACTAATATTGTATTGAGTTCAATACATCAATACATTTAGTTAAAGGAAATTATTCATATTCCAAAATTGGAAATTCTTCTAGCCATGGAAATTCCGATTATTCCAAGATTTTCTTATTTGTTTGTCGCACAAAAAAACTTTTTGAATCTCCAGTAGAAACTGACTTTGCTAAAGAAAAAGCTTTTATTGCAGCTAAATATCCTTTTTTCTTCCAAATATTTCTACGAATACGTTTTTTTGATATAGAAGTACGTTTTTTTGGAACTGCCATTAAAAAAAAAAAGAGTTACTCATTTTTATTGTTGTATGTGAAAGACATGTATTGCTCAAAATGGATCGTTCTTTTTAGTCATTTTCTATACTTAACTTAATTTCGTCGATAATAGTTTTTTCATAACATACAATACAAATATATTATTTATATATTTATATATAAATATATGTATAACATGCATGTCACATATATAACAATGTCACATATTAACACACTAGGCAAAAAAATAGAAGAAAGGGGGGGGGAAATTCGAAAAGGAATTTTTATGATTATTAGTTTGGAATTGAATAAGCTCATATTGCCGTGTCTATAATTTAAATTCAAACTTAAACTACAATTAGTGGTTAATATGTTAAACAAGACATTCTATTACCTAAGAAGGAGAACCTCAATTTTTAGTTTTTTTTTAAGTTCTATACGAAATAAAGAGTATTATAATATTTCTGATACTTTCTTATTGGATTGGAATCCAATCAATTAGTTCCGCAATGGGTTAGGTAATTACTACAAATAAAATCACTAGAATAACTAGGTCTTTTTTTTTTTGAGTCGATTTATTGAGGCATACTATGATTTATATTCTACTGTTTTGGTATGATTGTTTTTACTTACTATACTTTTTTACTTACTATACTATAGTATATGATATGATTAGTATATGATATGATTACATATTGCCAGAATAGGATGGTAGTATAGTCGTAGAATGATTCAAAATCTCATATTTCCCATTTTTTTTTATTTTTTTATTTTATTAACTATCTTTCTTTAGTTGATTCTTTAGTTCTTTAGTTAAAGTTAATAACTAAGTAATTACTCTTATCCAGCTATTTGGTCATATCATTTGAATTGGAACTTTTTAATATTTCCAATATCTGAGAAAAGTAAGAATAATGAAAAATAAAAATAGTTGAGTTTTTCATATCTTTTTTTGTTGATTTTTTTATTGTTCCTTTCGAAAGCGATAAGAATTGATGAATCGGAAACAATTAAATTATAAGAAAAAAAAATGAAAATTTGTGTTTTTTTATGGAACATACATATAAATATGCATGGATAATACCCTTTCTTCCATTTCCAGTTACTATGTTAATAGGCTTTGGACTTCTTCTTATTCCGACAGCAACAAAAAATATTCGTCGTATGTGGGCTTTTCCGAGTGTTTTGATGCTAAGTATAGCTATGGCATTTTCGGCCAATCTATCCATTCAGCAAATAAATGGAAATTTTATCTATCAATATCTATGGTCTTGGACCGTCAATAATGATTTTTCTTTAGAGTTCGGACACTTGATCGATCCACTTACTTCTATTATGTCAATATTAATTACTACTGTTGGAATCATGGTTCTTATTTATAGTGACAATTATATGTCTCACGATCAAGGATATTTGAGATTTTTTGCCTATATGAGTTTTTTCAATAGTTCTATGTTAGGATTAGTTACTAGTTCCAATTTGATACAAATTTATATTTTTTGGGAACTTGTAGGAATGTGTTCCTATTTATTAATAGGTTTTTGGTTCACACGACCGAGTGCGGCAAGTGCTTGCCAAAAAGCTTTTGTAACCAATCGTATAGGGGATTTTGGTTTATTATTAGGAATTTTAGGACTTTATTGGATAACTGGTAGTTTAGAATTTCGGGATTTGTTCGAAATAGTTAATAACTTGGTTCATCATAATGGAGTAAATTCCTTATTTGCTACTCTGTGTGCTTCTTTTTTATTCGTTGGTGCAGTTGCTAAATCCGCACAATTCCCCCTTCACATATGGTTACCTGATGCTATGGAAGGACCCACTCCCATTTCTGCTCTTATACATGCTGCTACTATGGTAGCAGCGGGAATTTTTCTTGTAGCTCGGCTTCTTCCTCTTTTCATAGTTATACCTTCCATAATGAATATCATTTCTTCAATAGGCGTAATAACAGTACTATTAGGAGCTACTTTGGCTCTTGCTCAAAGAGACATTAAAAGAAGTTTAGCTTACTCGACAATGTCTCAATTGGGTTATATTATGTTAGCTCTGGGTATAGGTTCTTATCGAGCCGCTTTATTCCATTTGATCACTCATGCCTATTCGAAAGCTTTATTGTTTTTGGGATCCGGATCAATTATTCATTCAATGGAACCCATTGTTGGATATTCACCAGATAAAAGTCAAAATATGGTTCTTATGGGCGGTTTAACAAAATATGTTCCAATTACAAGAATTACCTTTTTATTGGGTACACTCTCCCTTTGTGGTATTCCGCCTCTTGCTTGTTTTTGGTCCAAAGATGAAATTCTTAATGATAGTTGGTTGTATTCACCAACTTTCGCAATAATAGCTTCCTTTACAGCGGGATTAACCGCATTTTATATGTTTCGGATGTATTTACTTACCTTTGATGGACATTTGCGCATTCATTTTCAAAATTACAGTAGCACTAAAAATAGTTCTTTCTATTCAATATCTTTATGGGGAAAAAAAGTGCCAAAAGCAGTCAATAGAAATTTACTTTTATCAACAATAAATAATAAGGTCTCCTTTTTT